GTAACCCCAATACGTCTTGGATATATACTATCAAAAAATTAAAGATTTTTTATGTATCCACTTTTCTTTTAATCGATCTCCCCTGTTACTGTTCAGAAGATAAGTAATAGGTAGGGATGACAGGATTCGAACCCGTGACATTTTGTACCCAAAACAAACGCGCTACCAAGCTGCGCTACATCCCTTTCAATTGGTCTACAGTGTCATTGTAGAGAATCCCTTTTTTGTTTTCCATATTTTTATTTCTTCCATTGATATACACAAATATCTTGTCATTTCTTCTTTTTGGTCTCATATAACATATATTTATATTCAAAATAGTAATAGTAACGGACTTCTATTATATTCTATTATATATTATTTCTATTATATTTATTATATTTTATTATATTTATTATATTTTAAAGTATGAAATAAATATGAGACCCTATAAAAAATAATGACTATTTTTCGAGAATTTCTGGCCTAAAGGGGCATGCTTGTTTCTTTTAAGATTAAGAAAAATACGATCTATTTTGTACATTTCAACTTGAATTAGGGATTCCGCGTACAAATAAAAGCGGTCAGTCATTAAGTACATATACACATCTGGTTATATATGTATTAGCATTATGTATTAGAAATAATAAAGAAGGAGGAGAATTTAAAATGCGAGATCTAAAAACATATCTCTCTGTGGCACCGGTAGTAAGTACTCTATGGTTCGGATCTTTAGCAGGTTTATTGATAGAGATCAATCGTTTTTTTCCGGATGCGTTGATATTCCCCTTTTTTTAATTCTAGTTATTGATATAGTAGGGGGGGGAGAGGATTAGAGATAGAATCAAATATCTGTAACTAAACCCCTCCCTTCTTTTTTTCGAATATACGTTAGAAAAACAAAAAGGGGATTCCCCCTCGGTGAAACTAGTAACTCGGGCCGAGCTCAAATTAAAATAAAATTAATAAAAAATAGAGTGAAATGTTATGATTGGGGCAACAATATCATACAAGATACTTAAATAAAAATGAAATGTTGTTCGGAAATTAAAAATTCTAAATCTAGTAATATAGTTAGAAATCATTATATTACTTACTTATTAATATATTGATTTATTGCAACGAAATCTTTCTTTCATAATTAGATTTCGAGTTACCTGTTTTTTTGTTCCTTTCTTCTTCCTCATTTCGGATCGGAAATTTAAAGAATTGAATGAATCAAAAACTAAAGGAGGCTCATGGCCAAGGGTAAAGATGTCCGAGTAACGGTGATTTTGGAATGTACCAGTTGTGTTCGAAATCGTCTTAATAAGGAATCAACGGGCATTTCCAGATATATTACTCAAAAGAATCGACATAATACGCCTAGTCGATTGGAGTTGAGAAAATTCTGTCCCTGTTGTTATAAACATACGATTCACGGGGAGATAAAGAAATAGATTTAACCAGTCACTCGTGTGTCGGTCTTCCGTTCTAAGGAAGATCAAAAATGACATATTAGATATATCTAATATATATTAATTTAAATATAAACAAACCAAATCCTATTTCGATCAGATCAACCGTGATGGAGAATTAAGAAATAGGATAGGATAAGGAATAAACAAACCATGGATAAATCCAAGCGAATCTTTCTTAAATCCAAGCGATCTTTTCGTAGGCGTTTGCCTCCGATCCAATCGGGGGATCGAATTGATTATAGAAACATGAGTTTAATTAGTCGATTTATTAGCGAACAAGGAAAAATATTATCTAGACGGGTGAATCGATTGACCTTAAAACAACAACGATTAATTACTATTGCTATAAAACAAGCTCGTATTTTATCTCCGTTACCTTTTCTTAATAATGAGAAACAATTTGAAAGAAGCGAGTCAACCGCTAGAACTCCAGGTCTTAGAACCAGAAAAAAATAGGCTTACTCTTGAATGGAATAAAAAAAATTCCAATCCAAACTCAAATGCGGATTGACGCTTTTTTTTCTAAAAATAGAAAATACAGATTTGATTGTCGTGTCGTTTGAAAAAAAAAAATTGGGGAAGAATAAGAAATATTTTTTATTGAACGTGTTTCTTCATTTTCATTTTGACGACGTTTTCATATTTTATCATACTAATTTCTACTCTACCTTCCCAGAGTTCATTCTACAGGGAACTCCATTTAAAACATTCCAACAGATTCCTTTCACTCTCTTTATTTTATGATCTCATTGGAAATCATATAAAGACAACTCTTATTTAATATAGCTATTTGTGCAAGTATTTTACGATTAAGAAGCAACTGTTTCTTGTACAGATTGTGTATTAATTTACAATAACTAAAGTATACTTTATTCTCTCGAATTACTGCATTTATACGAGTGATCCACAAACGACGAAAATCTCTCTTTTGTCTACTCCTATCCCGATGAGCCGAAACCAAAGCTCTTATTTTCTGTTGAGTAATAGTCCGAGTAAGTCTTGAATGAGCCCCTCGAAAAGTTGATGCAAATAAACGGATTTTTGTTCTACGTCTTCGAGCTATATACCCTCGTTTAATTCTGGTCATTGAATAAATGAAACTTTGATGAATAACTAATTGATTTCCTTTCTTTCAGTTATTCCCTTCCCGTGTCCTAGTCTATTAATAACAAAACGGATTCTTCCAATGTATAAAATAAAAATTCCAATGGCTTTTGCTACTCTAACCTTCCCGACCACGATTTATTTTTAGGCATTTCGCCTAGAAATAAAAATTGTTTTGATACTAAGTATCAAAAACACATAGTAAATAATAAATAAAAATGGATTCTAGTGGGTTCCGTCGTTTCTATGGTTACTTCTTAAACGGTGAGGTCCTCTCTATACACCGGAGCCCTTCCTTCATTTAATCAATGTTATTGTTAACTTGTACAGTTCACACTCTTTGGCTCTACCCAAAATTATCTAGTACTAGATCTTTCACAACGAGATCCATTTATACAGTAACGGTATTTAATTATGAAGATTTGCTGAGTAGCTGACCCTGTTAGTCCGTTCTTGCAAGAATAAAGCCTAAAATTTTGACCTTTTTTAAAAAAAAATTTCCCCCGCTTAATGAATACCATTTGCTATTAATGGGGAATCCTTTCTCATCTTATCTTAAATTTTAAATTGAGGTGATTGGATTTGCACCAACGGGAACCATACATTTGATACCCTAATCGAAGGATAGATCTTTTTTTTTAAGCTATTGAATATTCAATGGAGTTCGTCCATTCTATCCTACTCACTGGTACGGATCGGTGATACTGGATCAAGTGTTTTCTCCTAGTCCACGGTCTGAACGAGTCGCACATACACCCTAGTACATGTTCCTCGTCGCTGAGGACATCCTCCAAGAGCGGGGGATTTCGTGACATTTCTGATTGGCTGTCTTGTATTTCTAATAAGTTGTTTAATAGTTGGCATGTTGAATCATATAGATAATGGGCTGGTTTAGATCGATCTTAACCGGATACTTAGGAATTCTTTTTTTTTTTTTTTTTCTATATTTTTCATTTCTATATTAAGAAATTTAGAAATAGAATAGTAAATTCGGTAAGAAGATAAAATACCAAATCACGAATTCATGTGAAATCCTTGTTCTTTTTCTTTTTTATTCAGTTGCTACAAGATCAACAATTCCATGAGCTTGGGCTTCTGTTGCTGACATAAAAACATCTCTTTCCATGTCTTCGGATACAACCCATAAGGGTTTGCCTGTCCTTTGTGCATAAACCCTTGTGATGGTTTCGCGCAGCTTCAGCAGCTCTTCCGCTTCCAGGACAAATTCTCCCGTCTGTGCCTCATAAAAAGAACTAGCAGGTTGATGGATCATTACCCTGATGATATAATATATGATATAACACAAAAAATGTTTCTTCTATCTCTCATGATGAAAGTGAAAGGTGAATAGATAAAGAATAATAAAAATCAAAAAAGATATAATTGAACAACCGTACAGGCATCTTTTGCGCATTGCATACGGCTCTATAATGGAATTCGCCTTTTTTTTACCTTACTTACATTGAAGAAATATAAAATAAATGATAGAGTCTATCAGACTCAGGTTGGTAAATGATCCAATAACCACCCTTCTTTTTTTAGTAGTTCAAAAATCCTATAAAAATACTATGATGGTTCCGTTGCTTTATATATTTATTTCGTCTGTTATTTAGCAATCCCAAAGTTTCTTTTTTTTTTTTTTCAAATAAAAAAACAAGATTTATTTTCATATTCTTTCATAACCTAAATATTGTTAGCCCCCTGGTGTGAAAACAAAAAAGTTTGTGACGCTGAAATAGGCCTCCCGATAGATTGACTAAAATTGAAAATGCCTTTTTATCTCATACTACTCTTTCGATACGTAATCTAAGGGTTTAAAAAACATTTCTCATATCGAATTCGAAGTGCCATGCTATTATTACTTAATATTCATATTTCATATAGAGCGAAGGCATAGTTGTCTTTTTTCTCTCAAATCAAATAAAAAACTCATTGGCGCCGAGCGTGAGGGAATGCTAGACGTTTGGTAATTTCCCCTCCGACAAGAATAAAAGATCCCATCGAAGCGGCTAATCCCATGCATACTGTCTGTATATCGGGTCGCACAAATTGCATAGTATCATAAATAGCTACTCCGGGTATTACCCACCCGCCAGGAGAGTTTATAAACAAATACAGATCTTTGGTCTCATCCTCTATGCTGAGATATACCATAAGACCAATAAGTTGATTCGAGATCTCGTTATCAACCCCTTGGCCTAAAAAAAGCAATCTTTCTCGATAAAGTCGGTTGGTTGGGATAAAATGGTATCCCTTAGAAACCGTACATGCACCTTTTGATGCATACGGTTCAACAAAAATAATGAAAAAAAGGAATCAATGTGTAGATTCTAGCTTTTTTTTTCATAACAGGTTTTTTAACTTATACAATAAAATGGACTTTTCTTTCATTTTTTAAGAAAGATGAGTTTTGGCCTGTTTTGTTTATCTAAAAAAATTGCTAAGCTTATCTGACTAACTTTTCATTGATGTATTGTTTCATCGAGATACAATCTAAATCGCGATGTAATTTTCTTGTTCCTGACTGGGCTTCTTCAATTTTTTTTAGGTTTATGCTCTACTCCGAGTAAAGATCCGCCCGATTTGGATTTGTACATATAGGACAAACGCCCCAATACCACGTCCTTTTGCTACGACTTACCTATTTATTTATTTTTTTCTCAATTTATTTCATGTCTTCCCACAAATATTCAACGCATTCATCATATTATTCGATTGATTAACAGTTTGAGATCGCTTTTATTTCTAAATATCTAAATAAATCGAAATAATTAAAATATGATATTAAGTCGTAATCATAAATAGATTTATTACCGATTGGTTTTTTTCTAAACGGAGCCTGATCCTTCATTTGATTGGTCTAACCAAGCCAACCATAAATTATTCTAATTGAAAATATTAATCCGTATACCCTCCCTAAAAAACGGACCTAATTGCACTTCACGCTCCAAATTTTTGATAATTGAATCAATCTTTCTCGGGCGAAAGAGGGGATATCTCGATCGGGGAAGAGAACGGGGAAATACCGTATGCCCAATATATCTGACAAGTCGCACTATACGTCAATCCACACTGCATCCTCCTCTCCAGGACTTCGAAAGGGTACTCTTGGAACACCAATAGGCATTAAATAAAAGAAAAATTAAGTACTATATCTCACTTTGATGTGAAAGCGTAACAAATGGGTTTAGTGGCCTAATACTATAATGATTTTATTATCCTATTTTATCCATAGATTGACTAAGTTCATAAAAAAAGAAAACAAAATGAATAAAGGAAAATTCTTACAAATGAGTCCTTTGAATGATGAACAAATACATATACATTCACTCATATAAAATGGTATCAACCCCCTTACCATTGCGTATTATTACTTATCGGGTATAGAATAGATCTGCTTCTTTTTGTTCCTATGAACAAAATAGTTTCATTATTACTAAAAGTAATTATTACGAAAAGCATCAAACAAATATTAATCCTTTCCCCGAGAGAATCCCCTAAAAAAGGGGGTCCAGAGCATAGCTTTTTCCAATGCAATAAAGTTACATTGTGTCTATTTTTCGTTGATAAAGGGGTATTTCCATGGGTTTGCCTTGGTATCGTGTTCATACCGTCGTATTGAATGATCCCGGTCGTTTGATTGCTGTCCATATAATGCATACAGCTCTGGTTGCTGGTTGGGCCGGTTCGATGGCTCTATACGAATTAGCCGTTTTTGATCCCTCTGATCCTGTTCTTGATCCAATGTGGAGACAGGGTATGTTCGTTATACCCTTCATGACTCGTTTAGGAATAACGAATTCGTGGGGCGGTTGGAGTATCACAGGGGGGACTGTAAGCAATCCGGGTATTTGGAGTTACGAAGGTGTGGCCGGGGCCCATATTGTGTTTTCTGGCTTGTGTTTTTTGGCAGCTATCTGGCATTGGGTGTATTGGGATCTAGCAATATTTACTGATGAACGTACAGGAAAACCCTCTTTGGATTTGCCTAAGATCTTTGGAATTCATTTATTTCTCTCAGGGGTGGCTTGCTTTGGTTTTGGTGCATTTCATGTAACAGGATTGTATGGTCCTGGAATATGGGTGTCCGATCCTTATGGACTAACCGGAAGGGTACAGGCCGTAAATCCAGCGTGGGGTGTGGAGGGTTTTGATCCTTTTGTTCCGGGAGGAATAGCTTCTCATCATATTGCAGCAGGGACCTTAGGCATATTGGCAGGTCTATTTCATCTTAGTGTTCGTCCACCCCAACGCCTATACAAAGGATTACGTATGGGAAATATTGAAACCGTCCTTTCCAGTAGTATTGCTGCTGTCTTTTTTGCAGCTTTTGTAGTTGCTGGAACTATGTGGTATGGTTCAGCAACTACCCCGATTGAATTGTTTGGTCCCACGCGCTATCAATGGGATCAAGGATACTTCCAACAAGAAATATATAGAAGAATTGGTGCTGGCTTAGCCGAAAATCAAAGTTTATCCGAAGCTTGGTCGAAAATTCCTGAAAAACTGGCTTTTTATGATTACATCGGCAATAATCCGGCAAAAGGGGGATTATTCAGAGCGGGCTCAATGGACAGCGGGGATGGAATAGCTGTTGGGTGGTTAGGACATCCTATCTTTAGAGATAAAGAGGGGCGTGAACTTTTTGTACGTCGTATGCCTACGTTTTTTGAAACATTTCCAGTTGTTTTGGTCGATGGGGACGGAATTGTTAGAGCCGATGTTCCTTTTAGAAGGGCCGAATCAAAATATAGTGTCGAACAAGTAGGTGTAACTGTTGAGTTCTATGGCGGCGAACTGAATGGGGTCAGTTATAGCGACCCTGCTACTGTGAAAAAATACGCTAGACGTGCTCAATTGGGTGAAATTTTTGAATTAGACCGTGCTACTTTGAAATCTGATGGTGTTTTTCGTAGCAGTCCAAGGGGTTGGTTTACCTTTGGGCATGCTTCGTTTGCTTTGCTCTTCTTCTTCGGACACATTTGGCATGGTTCTAGAACCTTGTTTAGAGATGTTTTTGCTGGTATTGATCCGGATTTAGATGCTCAAGTGGAATTTGGGGCATTCCAAAAACTTGGAGATCCAACTACAAAAAGACAGGTAGTTTGATACATATTGCTTTGTTACTTTTCGTTTTTATTTTATTTGACTGACATAAGGTTGGGGTACCGGATAAATCTTGATTTGACATTTGACTCGTTGCCCTTTCTTTGATTTTTGTTCTTTCTTTATCCGGGAGACGGTCCAAACTAAACAGATATGGAAGCTATAATTGTAAACCACGATCGAATCTATGGAAGCATTGGTTTATACATTCCTTTTAGTCTCAACTCTAGGAATAATTTTTTTCGCTATCTTTTTTCGCGAACCGCCTAAAGTTCCAACCAAAAAGTAAAAGGGGGAAATGATTTTTCATTATCTCAATTGAAAGTAATGATCCTCCCACTAATGGGAGGATCATTACTTCGACTAGTCCCCGTGTTCCTCGAACGGATCTCTTAGTTGTTGAGAGGGTTGCCCAAACGCAGTATATAAGGCGTACCCAGTAAAACTTACAAGTAAACCAGATAAAAAGATGGCAACTAGGGTTGCTGTTTCCATTATTATATAGTTTTAAGACATTATGTAGTTTTAAGACCACAATGGATCTATGATAAGATCATTTATTTACAACGGAATGGTATACAAAGTCAACAGATCTTAATGAATATAAAATATTATGGCTACACAAACCGTTGAGGGTAGTTCTAGATCTGGCCGCCCAAAACGAACTAGGGCCGGGGGTTTATTGAAACCATTGAATTCAGAATATGGTAAGGTAGCTCCTGGTTGGGGAACTACTCCTTTGATGGGTCTCGCAATGGCTCTATTTGCAGTATTTCTATCTATTATTTTGGAGATTTATAATTCGTCCATTTTACTGGATGGAATTTCAATGAATTAGATTTACAAGAACCATTAACTAGCTTTTTCAATACAAAGTGAAACATTGCATTTAGTTTTCTGGTTTTTATCCCATTCTATTTTGGTAGTTCGACCGTGGAATTTATTTTTTTCTGTATTTCCGGAATATGAGTGTGTGACTTGGTATAATTGATCCTATGGCTAGTACAGAGAATAGATCTGTCATCTTGATAGAGATGGTTTTACTTCGTCGGATATTCATTTTAGTATCTGGAGCACGGAATATATGAAATAGATTACTATTAGAACTATGATTCATACTTAATAGTCAGACCTCGTGGCCGGACTTCAAAATTTTTTTAAAGAGTTAGAAGTTATAAATAGAATTTTTTTTTTATTTCAAACTTCCGTTTAGACTTATTTTGATCAAAGGACAAAGATTTCTTTTGATTTTTCGTCATTAGATCTAGTCATTGAATAAGTGATGATCCAATGGTTCTTACTCAGGGAATTTTGGGACTTAGTTTGAGAAGGTTTTATTGAATCATCGTGGTTCTAGTATGAATCTGCGGTTTTAATCGATTCATAGGGTCTTAACAAGAGAATTCCTATCAATAAAATCAATAAAAAACAGCAGTAAAGCCGCAGTACACATAAATAACAACAAAGAAAATAGGTAAATAGAAGATTCAAGAGGCCTATAACGAGCAATATAGAGATGAATGAGCCGACTTGATTTTTTGGCATTATAACCACAAAGAATAGTTTTTGGGTTTTTTATTCTTTCATATCTTAAGAAAAAACGGAATCGTAGAATTAATAAATTTAAAACTTTCTATTCCACACATCCGTTCGAACTATAGTATTGGGGTGTTTCTGTTTGAGCCGTACGAGATGAAATTTTCATATACGGTTCTCGGAGGGGGTCTTCTTGGTTTACCTATCTCAATAAAATCTATGATTGGTTCGAAGAACGTCTTGAGATTCAGGCAATTGCAGATGATATAACTAGTAAATATGTTCCTCCTCACGTCAACATATTTTATTGTCTAGGAGGAATTACGCTTACTTGTTTTTTAGTACAAGTAGCTACGGGGTTTGCTATGACTTTTTATTATCGTCCGACCGTTACAGAGGCTTTTGCTTCTGTTCAATATATAATGACTGAAGCGAACTTTGGTTGGTTAATCCGATCAGTTCATCGATGGTCGGCAAGTATGATGGTCCTAATGATGATTCTACACGTATTTCGTGTATATCTCACTGGGGGTTTTAAAAAACCCCGTGAATTGACGTGGGTTACAGGTGTGGTTCTGGGTGTATTGACCGCATCTTTTGGTGTAACTGGTTATTCCTTACCTTGGGACCAAATTGGTTATTGGGCAGTAAAAATTGTAACGGGCGTGCCCGATGCTATTCCTGTAATAGGATCGCCCCTGGTAGAGTTATTACGCGGAAGTGCTAGTGTGGGACAATCTACTTTGACCCGTTTTTATAGTTTACACACTTTTGTATTACCTCTTCTTACTGCCGTATTTATGTTAATGCACTTC